GATCGGGATAATTTATAACAAAGTTTTCGTGTTGTTGATTCCTAGGTGTAGTGCCTCTTCCCCTATGTGGCCTATTGGTACTGGTGGAGTAGGATTGACCTGTAAATACAGAACCTATAGGTGTAGCCTTTCGCTCAATACTAGAGTCGACAATTAAACCATAGCATCTGAGGTTACATTAATGGAGGATACACGACAGAAGGAATTGTTCTATTTCCAAACTTTACCTTAAACAAGCGTAGATTTTTTTTTTTCAAAATTTTTATTTCTATCCCGATCTCAAATCATGTGTCTTTCTCGTAAGATTGAGAGCAATAAAAAAAAGAATCAAATCGCACCATCTCTGTAATAGGTAAATGCCTCTTTTTCTCCTGAAGTTGTCGGAATTATTCGTAATAAAATATTGGCTATAATTGAAAAGGTCTTATCAATAAAATTTCCATTTATCCGCGATCTAGGCATAGGTAGCAATCCATTCTATAATTATTCTCATTACCTCTAGTGGTAAACCGATCCCACAAAGAAAAGAATTGTACAGTACGAAATAACATAAAAACAGATTCATTAATAAAAAAGATATGGGACCTTTATTTATATTTATTCAAATTGTTCTTTTTTGACAGGAATCAAAAAAAAAACAAAGAAATAAATATTGGAGTACGCTTCGATTTCATCCTAATGTAAATGGAGTAGTATACCAACAAAATCAAGTATTCAATTTCATTTAAGTTACAGATTATAATAACGAAAAGTTTTTTATTGAATTCTCATCCAATCCAAAGAAGAAAAAAAAAAAGGATCGAATAACCATTCTACGATGAAAAAACCCGCCTGTTTTATTTTGTATGCATAGGAGGTATACACTATACAATCAACTATATATATATATTATTATATATATATAATTTATATGAATATTTGTAATAGATCTGCAGGGTAGGGTTTGTTGTTGAGAGAGAACTCTAAAACTGGACTGGAAAGGAATTTGAGAATTCTTAAGATATGGAATCATAGTCTAAATAGAATCGTGATCTAAAGAGATCCATTAACCGAAGTGCAAAAATAGACCTATCAATCAGCTGATTCGTTATAATTTAGTGATTGCCTCCGGTACCGTTATAAAATAACAGAAAAAGAGGCGAAGGCTGGTTTGGTTTTGCAAACATGAATAGAATCTTTCTAACAGTTTTCTTATTTTCTATTTATCCGCATAACCTCAAAAGAAAGATATTTCTTTGACTTTGATGAAAATTTATATATTTTTCTAGTTAGAATTAGAATTGATTGGTCGTTCCTATCCAATAATCTACTAGTACCGGCTCGCTATTCACTCGGTTTTTGGGTCATAATCATTATGTAGGAGAGATGGCCGAGTGGTTGAAGGCGTAGCATTGGAACTGCTATGTAGGCTTTTGTTTACCGAGGGTTCGAATCCCTCTCTTTCCGTACCTTCATCTAATTCACTGATCTTACTAACCAAAAGAGTAAAATAGCACTATATAAAATTATATTCCAAGACAACAGTTAGACCTTTCTTTGATATATATATTTTATTCCTAATTGTTGTGGCATGTAAAATACTGAAAGGAAAAGAGTAGACAAGGAATGAAAACCTACCTCTCGTTCTATGATACCTAAATGGGATAAAAATCCGGATCAAACCCTTATTTATCTTAACCTTAGGTTAATTTACTTCGACGAAAGGGATCAAAATTGTCCGAACCCTTGTGATTTTTTTTATTTTCGTTAGGTTTAGGTCTGGCGCGAATAATATTCTACGACTAGCAATTCATTTATTTTCAAACCGACCCATTTACTATCTATTATTTGATTGACTAATCCTTTATATTGGAATGGTTGAAGAGTCAAATGTTTTGGCATCTCGTCCTGAGAGGATGAATCGAAAGAATTTTGAATCAGAGCTCTAGAGTTTTGTTCATCCCTCGCCGTAATAATATCTCGGGGTTTGCAGCGATAACTTGGTATATCTACTATACGACCATTGACTAAAATATGTCTATGGTTAACTAATTGACGGGCTCCAGGAATAGTCGGAGCCATACCCAATCGAAAAAGGATGTTATCCAAGCGCATTTCAAGTAATTGGAGTAAAACCTGACCTGTTGACCCCTTGGCTTTACCGGCGATACGAACGTATTTAAGTAATTGTCGTTCTGTAAGACCATAATGAAAACGCAACTTTTGTTTTTCTTCTAGACGAATACGATATTGAGATTTTTTACCGGAACGTGATTGGTTTCTAAGATCACTTCCGGCTCTAGGCCTTTTATTAGTTAGTCCCGGTAAAGCTCCCAGGCGGCGTATTTTTTTGAAACGAGGTCCCCGGTAACGCGACATAAAGACTCCTTATTCTTATTTATATTTCTTATTTATATTGAATTCTTATTGATGAAATTTCATTTTACAGAATAAACCTAAACTAAAACTGAACTAAATAATAAATGAAGCGAAGTTTACGAAAGTAGTGTACTTGTACTCTAAATACTCTAAAGAATAATTAGATGAATAAATATCCAGACCTTTCTATTCTATATATATTCTATATAAAGATTCTATATAGATAAAAGAGATTCTTTTCATGGCATAGTTAGAAGTTCCGCTAAGATAAAAAATATATTTTTCACAATATTCTTTGATTTCGGATTTCAAAAGGGCATTCTCAATCATGTAAAAACTAGAAGAAAATAAATAGAGAAAAGCCGGCTATCGGAATCGAACCGATGACCATCGCATTACAAATGCGATGCTCTAACCTCTGAGCTAAGCAGGCTCACATAAGATAAATTCTACTGCATAGGGATTGTCATCTTAGCTATTAATTAATATACTTATTTGCATTCTTAGCGATTCCTATTAGCTAGTCATAGTCATAATGAATATGACTATAGAAAAAATAAAATATAGAATTGAAAGGAAATATTCAATACTCATACTTACCATAGGCCATAGAATATAACGATAAATGAATATAACGATAAATCTATCGATATATAATTATTTTATTTATTTTTCTCACATCACAATTATATAGCACAATTCTATAGTATAGCATTTAATATTAAAAAATATTAGATTCGATCTATTTTTAGATTAAATCATTTTCGTTTTTGCTTTCAAATGCTATTTTAAAGTCTTTTTATTACACTTCTTTATTTTATTCCATATCATACATATTTTATATTTCTATTTATAAATGGAATGATTTGGTCTAAATAATGAGACATTATTGCGCTTTGATTCGTAAAGATGGAAGCTCAGACGAAAAAAAGAATCGACCGTTCAAGTATTCCAAATTGCGTGGGAAAAACGAGCAGAAGAGAGACATATATACGTGGTATATCTCCATCTATATTGAATTGCAGATACAGAAATGATAGAATCGTTTCTGATTGGACCAAATGTGGGTGCGGGTCTCCTATAGAAGATGAAAGAAGATAGCCAAGAAAAAAAAAAAGAGGATAAAAACTTTTTCGAGATAGGAATCAGTATTTAATGAATTCAACGGTTCCAGTAGAAATGAAATAAAAAAGAGAACGACATCTCAATAAAAATGAGATACTAATCTCAAAACAAAAAGGGGATATGGCGAAATTGGTAGACGCTGCGGACTTAATTGGATTGAGCCTTGGTATGGAAACCTACTAAGTGAGAACTTTCAAATTCAGAGAAACCCCGGAATTAATAAAAATGGGCAATCCTGAGCCAAATCCTATTTTACAAAAACAAACAAAGGCCCAGAAGGTGAAAAAAGGATAGGTGCAGAGACTCAATGGAAGCTGTTCTAACAAATGGAATTGACTGTGTTGCATTGGTAGAGGAATCCTTCCATTGAAACTTCCGAAAAGATGAAGGATATACGTATATACATACGTATACGTACTGAAATACTCTATCAAATGATTAATGACGACCTGAATCTGTATTTTTATATGAATTTATATGAAAAAGGGAAAAATTGTTGTGAATCGATTCTATATTGAAGAAAGAATCGAATATTCATTGATCAAAGCATTCACCACACAGTCTGATAGTTCTTTTGCAGAACTAATTAATCGGACGAGAATAAAGATAGAGTCCCGTTCTACATGTCAATACCGGCAACAATGAAATTTATAGTAAGAGGAAAATCCGTTGACTTTAAAAATCGTGAGGGTTCAAGTCCCTCTATCCCCAAAAAGCCCATTCAACTCCTTAACTATTTATCTTATCCTTTTTTTCGTTAGTAGTTCAAAATTCGTTATCTTTCTTATTCACCCTACTCTTTTACAAACGGATCCGAGAGAAAAATTTGTCTCTTATGACAAGTCTTGTGATATATGATACATGTACAAATGACCGTCTTTGACCAAAGACTCCCCATTTGAACGAGTCATGGTCGATAGCATTATTCATACTGAAACTGACAAAGTCTTCCTTTTTTGAAGATCCAAGAAATTATAGCACCTGGATAATACCCTTTGAATTGACATAGACCTAAGTTATCTAGTAAAATGAGGATGCGGTATCGGGAATGGGAATGGTCGGGATAGCTCAGCTGGTAGAGCAGAGGACTGAAAATCCTCGTGTCACCAGTTCAAATCTGGTTCCTGGCACACGATTAATTTTTATGAGTCTCTTTTCCACAAATTACTTAATACTTAATATAAATAGACATATATATTCATTAATAGTTTAGATCATATTACATACGTTTATCCGCCTCGGTCTTTAGAGAAATACCCCATCTATAAAATAGATGGGTAAAGTGTTTTTTATACAAAGTATGTAACAAAAATAATTATATTTTAGATTCTTTTTTTCTCTCTCGTTCAAAAATAAAGTTAATACCTAATACCTCATACGCATATACATATTCGAAAGGTTAAATTAGTTGTTAGCCTATCCATAATACAAACGAGACTTAAATTACTCTGTTTAATCTAGAACAGAACCTTGAATCTATGGAATTGTAGAAGTGAAAAAAAGTTTCTTATTTTTCA